GACCGTATAAGCCCGTTACATGAAATGCACCAAAACCAAAGCAAGCCACCCCGGAGAGAAATAAATGAATTCCAAAGATCTTAGGCAAATCCAAAGAAGGTTTTCCTGTACGTTCATCAGAAAATATTTCTAGATCCCAATAGACCCAATGCCAGATAGCTGCCAAAAAGCATAAGCCAGAAAACACAATATGCGCCCCGGCTACACCTTCGTAACTCCAAACCCCCGGATTCGTTACAGTCCCTCCTGTGATACTCCAACCTCCCCAGGAATTGGTTATTCCTAAACGAGTCATGAAGGGTATAACGAACATGCCCTGTCTCCACATTGGATCAAGAACAGGGTCAGAAGGATCAAAAACTGCTAATTCATACAGAGCCATTGAGCCCGCCCAACCAGCAACCAGAGCTGTATGCATTATATGAACGGAAAGCAACCGGCCGGGATCATTCAATACAACGGTATGAACACGATACCAAGGTAAACCCATGGAAAACACCTCTTTCTCAAAGAAAAATAGACACTACCTAACTTTATTGCATTGGAAAAGACTATACTATGACTATCCTATAGACCTCCCTTGTTGAGTGGATTAGTTCCTAACAAGAGTTAGGTTAATATTTATTCTATTCGTAGGAAAAAAGAGAAGCAGATTTATTCTATACTCGATAAGTACCAATATGCAATGGGGGTTGATACCATTTTCTATGAGTAAATGCGTCTATCCGTATTTCTCATTAGAAGGGACTATTTGTCTTTCTTTCCGCATTTTTCTATTCTACTGTATGGATAAAATAAATATGATAAAAACAATATTATAACGCCAATAAAACCATATTGTTACGTTTCCACATCAAAGTGAAATATAGTATTTAGTTCTTTTTTCTTTCAATTCATGCCTATTGGTGTTCCAAAAGTACCTTTCCGAAGTCCTGGAGAGGAAGATGCAACTTGGGTTGACGTATAGTGCGACTTGTCAGATATATTGGGTCATATGGGATTTCCCCGTTCTCTCCCTCGATCGAGATATCCTCTCTTTCGCCCAAAAATAAATCGAATCATCCAAAAATGGGAGCGTGAAATCCATTGTTTGAGGGGATTCATAGTACTATTTTCAATTAGAATAATTTATGGTTGACTTTGATTGGACTAAAAAAATGAAGTATCCAGGCTCCGTTTAGAAAAAACCCAATTGGAAATATATCTATGATTACTACGTGTATCATAAACGATTCCTGGTTGTTATTTGTAAAGTTAAAACAAAAAGAAATGGTGATGAGAAGATTTGTCCTATATGCGATGCGCAAATCAAAAAAGGGCAGATCTTTACCCGGAGTAGAGCATAAACCTAAAAAGATGAAATAGACCCACTCAGGAACAAGAAAACCCCATCGCGATTTGGATTGAATCTCGATGAAACAATACATCAATGAGAAGTTAATTCAATAAGTTTATTGACTTTTTTCTATTATAAGGAAGAAAGAAAAGAAGTCCAAATTTTGGTTTATTGAAAAAAAACCTTTCGTTCCAAGTTGGAAAAAACCTGCTTGCTAGAAAAAGGAATAGTAAAAAAAAGAAAGAGCACTGGAATCTATACATTGATTCTTTTTTTGAACCGTATGCATCAAAAGGTGCATGTACGGTTCCTGAGGGATACAATTTAACCCTAATCAACCGACTTTATCGAGAAAGATTACTTTTTTTAGGCCAAGAAGTTGATAGCGAGATCGCAAATCAACTTGTTGGTCTTATGGTATATCTCAGTATCGAGGATGATACCAAAGCTCTTTATTTGTTTATAAACTCTCCCGGCGGAGGGGTAATAGCTGGACTAGCTATTTATGATACTATGCAATTTGTTCGACCAGAGGTCCATACAATATGCATGGGATTAGCCGCGTCAATGGGATCTTTTCTATTGGTTGGAGGAGAAATTACCAAACGTCTAGCATTCCCTCGCGCTTGGCGCCAATGAGGTTTTAAAATTTGAGAGAAAAAAGAAAACTATGCCTTCGCCATATGAACATTAAGTAATAATAGCATGGCACTTCGAATTCGATATGAAAATTTTTTGTATTTTTTTTTCAAAAGATTGGATTATGTATCGAGAGAGTAGTATGAGATAAAAGGTATTTCCGATTTTGTTTTATCTATCGGGAGTCCAGTTTAGCGTCACAAACTTTTTTGTTTTCACACCGAAGGGCTCTTAACAATATTTATGTTATAAAAAAAGAGTGCGAAAAAAAAACAAGATTTTTACTGTAGTTGGATCAAAAAGAAACTTTGGGATTGCTCAATCAAAGAAAAAAAAAGAATCCATTTGAAAATAGAAAGCAACGGAGCCATCATAGTATTTTTTAACTACTCCGAAAAGAAGGGTGGCAATTTGATCATTTATTTAACCATCCGGGGCTGATAGATTCTATTTTTATCTTTCTTGAATGGAAAGTAAGAGTCAATTTGATTGTAGAGCCGTATGCAATGCACAAAAAGCGATGCCCGTACGGTTGTTGAATTCTATCTTTTTTCCTATTAGTCTTTATCTTTCTTTTCTGTTCGTTTCATCACACCAGATAGAGAAACCCTCTACCATCAGGGTAATGATCCATCAACCTGCTAGTTCTTTTTATGAGGCGCAAACGGGAGAATTTATCCTGGAAGCGGAAGAACTGTTGAGATTGCGCGAAATCCTCACAAGGGTTTATGTACAAAGGACGGGCAAACCATCATGGGTTGTATCTGAAGACATGGAAAGAGACGTTTTTATGTCAGCAACAGAAGCCCAAGCTTATGGAATTGTTGATCTTGTAGCAGTTGAATAAAAAAAATGGATTTTGTGGAAATCTTCAATTTGGGATTATCTCTCCGAGATTCTATTAAATAGAAAAAATTAGAAAAAATTCATAATAATCCGGTTAGGATCAATCTAAACCAGCCCATTATGTATATGATTCAACATGCCAACTATTAAACAACTTATTAGAAATACAAGACAGCCAATTCGAAGTGTCACGAAATCCCCCGCTCTTCGGGGATGTCCTCAGCGTCGAGGAACATGTACTAGGGTGTATGTGCGACTCGTTTAGATCGTGGGCTGGTACAAAAAAGCAAGAAAACCGCTTTCCAGTATGAATGATCAGTACCGGTGAATAGGATAGAATGGAAGACGGAACTCCATTCACTATATTAAATTAAAAATAAGCAAATTGATCCCTTTATTGTGTATGAAGTTTATGGTTTTCATTGGTGCAAATCCAATTATTTAAGATGAGAAGCAATTCTCCATTGGTAGCAAATGGTTATCCATTAAGCGGAGGAAATCTTATGAAAATAAAAAAAACATAAAAATGAAGTTTCCACTCGGTCAAGAACGGACTACGAGGGTCAGCTACCGAGCGAACTTTCCTAATTAAATACCGTTACTGTATAGGTGGGTCTCATTGTGAAAGACCTATTACTGGATAATTCATGGGTAGAGCCAAAAAGTGTGGTGTGAACTATACAAGTTACCAATAACATTGATTAAATGAAGTAAAGGCTCCGGTGTATAGAGAAGACCTCACCGTTTAAGAAATAACCATAGAAACGACGGAACCCACTATTTCTTTATCCATTTTCTTTCTATTTCTTTTTTTGACACCTAGCAAAAGAAAATGTCTTATTTCTTTCGTATTTCGCAGTAAAATACCTAAAAAAAGAAAAAATCGTGGTCGGGAAGGTTATAGTAGCCAAAGCCATTGGAATTTTTATTTTATACATTGGAAAAATCCGTTTGGTTATTAATAGACCGGGACGAAGGAAAAGAATAACTGAAAGAAAAGAAATCAATTAGTTATTTGTCAAAGTTTTATTTATTCAATGACCAGAATTAAACGCGGATATATAGCTCGGAGACGTAGAACAAAAATTCGTTTATTTGCATCAAGCTTTCGAGGGGCTCATTCAAGACTTACTCGAACTATTACTCAACAGAAAATAAGAGCTTTGGTTTCGGCTCATCGAGATAGGGATAAGCAAAAGAGAAATTTTCGTCGTTTGTGGATAACTCGGATAAACGCAATAATTCGGCAAAGGGGAGTATCCTATAGTTATAGTAAATTCATACATGATCTATACAAGAAACAGTTACTTCTTAATCGTAAAATATTGGCCCAAATAGCTATATCAAATAGGAATTGTCTTTATATGATTTCCAACGAAATCAGAAAAGAAGTAGATCGGAAAGAATACACCGGAATAATCTAAACGGAGTTCCCCGGAGACTGAACTCCGGGAAGGTGGAGTCGAAATGACTATGAGAAAATATGCCAAAGTAGTCAAAATGAATCAACACGTTCAATAAAAAAAAAAGATTTCTTTTTTGATTCGTTTTTTTTTGTCTTACGACACGATAATAAAATATGGATTCTCGGATTTGTAGAACAAAACACTAATCCGCGTTTGAATTCGGGTTGGAATTCTGATTCAAGTGAACAAAGAATAAGCCTATTTATTTCGGGTTCTAAGAACAGTAGTTCTAGAGGTCGACTCGGTTCTTTCAAATTGTTTCTCATTATTGAGAAAAGGTAACAAAGATAAAATACGAGCTTGTTTTATAGCAATAGTAATTAATCGTTGTTGTTTCAAGGTCAATCTATTCACTCGTCTAGATACTATTTTTCCTTGTTCGCTAATAAATCGACTAATTAAACTCATGTTTCTATAATCAATTCGATCCCCCGATTGAATCGGGGGCAAACGCCTACGAAAAGATCGTTTGGATTTCAGAAAAGGTCGCTTGGATTTATCCATGGTTTGTTTGTTTAGTTTTTTTCTTATCCCGAAAATCCTATTTATTAATTGTGATTTTAACCCCCAATAGGATTCTTTTTTATTGAAATATGTTCTATATAATGTCATTTTTCCGCTTTCAAGGAAAGGAGGATAAGACCTATTTGGTTCAATCTATTTCTTGATTTCCCCATGAATCATATGTTTGTAACAATAGGGACAGAATTTTC